ATAATTAGAATGCCAAAAAATCAAGTCGACTCGCTTATCTTTATGTTGATCGTTACAGGCCTCTTGAATCTTCTATTTACCTATTTCATTTTCTTTGATTTGTTATTTTGAGTTGTATGTAATGCAGCTTTACTTTGGTTTTCTTTATTATTGATAGAAATTTTCTTGTTAAGACCCTATGAATCAATTGAAACCTCAGATTCATACTAGAACCACGATGATTCAATAAAACCTTCAAACTAAGTCCAAAGATTCCATGAGTAAGAACCCTTGGATCATCATTTATTCAAGTTTGTGCTTTGAGCAAAAAAAAAGCGGAAATGGGGAATTTGAAAGAAGAAAAATCTTGCAATTGCAAATTTTTTCTAAAGCTAAAGAAAAAATTTTTGAATCCGGCCGCGGGGTCTGAATATTAAGTATGAATCATAGTTCGAATACTTCGTGATCTATTTCATATATTCCGTGCTCCAGATACTAGAATGAATATCCGACGGGGTAAAACCATCTCTATCAAGACGACAGACCCATTCTCTGTACTATCAATAGGATCAATTAGAACAAGTCGCACACTCATATTCCGGAAATACAGAAACAAAAAAATTTCGCGGTCGAACTACCAATCAACTAAAATAAAAATCAAAATCCGAGACCTAAATGCTTATTTAAAAGGTAGTATTTTGTGGTTCTTGTAAATTGAATTCTAATTCATTGAAATTCCGTCCAGTAAAACGGACGAATTATAAATCTCCAAAATAATAGACAGGAATATCGCAAATAGAGCCATTGCGATACCCATCAAAGGAGTAGTCCCCCATCCAGGAGCTACTTTACCATATTCCGAATTCAAAGGTTTCAATAACCCCCCTGCAGAAGTCATTTTTGGACGAGCTCTAGAACTACCCTCAACTGTTTGTGGAGCCATAAATCCTATTTTGTATTCATTGAGATCTGTTGACTTTGTATACCATTCTGTTGTAAATAAACGATCTTATCACGGATCCATTGCGGTCTTGAAATTCTATAATAATGGAAACAGCAACCCTAGTCGCCATCTCTATATCTGGGTTACTTGTAAGTTTTACTGGGTACGCCTTATATACTGCTTTTGGGCAACCCTCTCAACAACTAAGAGATCCATTCGAGGAACACGGAGACTAGTTTGAAGTTGAAGTAACGGGCCTACCAATATTGGTAGGCCCATTACTTCAACTGAGATAATAAAAAATCATTTTATTTTTTAGTTGGAACTTTAGGCGGTTCTCGAAAAAAGATAGCGAAAAAAATGATCCCTAGAGTCGAGACTAAGAGGAATGTATAAACCAATGCTTCCATAAATTTGATCGTGGTTTCCAATTATAGCTTCCATACCTGTTTATTTGGGATCATCTCCCGGATTAAAGAAAAAAAAAAGAATCAAAAAAGGCAGCGATTTAAATCCAGATTTCTCCAGTACCTTATACCTTAACAAATCGAAAATAGAAGCCGAAGCGATAAACCCAAAATAGCGGAGCAGTGCTGCATCAGACTACTTGTCTTCTTGTAGTTGGATCTCCAAGTTTTTGGAATACTCCAAATTCCACTTGAGCATCCAAATCCGGGTCAATACCAGCAAAAACATCTCTAAACAAGGTTCTAGCACCATGCCAAATGTGTCCGAAGAAGAAAAGCAGAGCAAATGAAGCGTGTCCAAAAGTAAACCAGCCCCTTGGACTGCTACGAAAAACACCATCGGATTTCAAAGTAGCACGATCTAATTCAAAAATTTCACCCAATTGAGCACGTCTAGCATATTTTTTCACAGTAGCAGGATCACTATAACTCACTCCATTCAGTTCGCCGCCATAGAACTCAACAGTTACACCTACTTGTTCGACACTATACTTCGATTCTGCCCTTCTAAAAGGCACGTCGGCTCTAACAATTCCATCTCCGTCTACCAAAACAACTGGAAATGTTTCAAAAAAAGTAGGCATACGACGTACAAAAAGTTCACGCCCTTCTTTATCTCTAAAGATAGGGTGTCCTAACCACCCGACAGCTATTCCATCCCCGTTATCCATTGAACCCGCTCTGAATAATCCCCCTTTCGCAGGATTATTTCCGATGTAATCATAAAAAGCTAATTTTTCAGGAATTTTAGACCAAGCTTCTGATAAACTTTGATTTTCGGCTAGTCCAGCACTGACTCTTCGATATATTTCTTGCTGAAAGTATCCCTGATCCCATTGATAACGGGTGGGACCAAATAATTCGATGGGGGTAGTTGCTGAACCATACCACATAGTTCCAGCAACAACAAACGCTGCAAAAAAGACAGCAGCGATGCTGCTGGAAAGAACGGTTTCAATATTGCCCATACGTAATCCTTTGTATAGGCGTTGAGGTGGGCGGACACTAAGATGGAATAAGCCTGCTAATATGCCCAATGTCCCTGCTGCAATATGATGAGAGGCTATTCCTCCTGGAACAAAAGGATCAAAACCTTCCACACCCCATGCTGGATTTACAGATTGTACCTTTCCAGTTAGTCCGTACGGGTCGGACACCCATATTCCAGGACCATACAATCCTGTTACATGAAATGTCCCAAAACCAAAGCAAGCCACTCCTGAGAGAAATAAATGAATTCCAAAGATTTTAGGCAAATCCAAAGAGCGTTTTCCCGTACGGTCATCGACAAATATTGCTAGATCCCAATACACCCAATGCCAGATAGCTGCCAAGAAGCACAAGCCCGAAAACACAATATGTGCCCCGGCTACACCTTCGTAACTCCAAATACCCGGATTCGTTACCGTACCCCCCGTAATACTCCAACCGCCCCATGAATCGGTTATTCCTAAACGAGTCATGAAGGGTATAACGAACATGCCTTGTCTCCACATTGGATCAAGAACTGGATCGGAGGGATCAAAAACAGCTAATTCATATAGAGCCATTGAACCGGCCCAACCCGCAACCAGGGCTGTATGCATTATATGGACAGCAATCAAACGACCGGGATCATTCAATACGACGGTATGAACACGATACCAAGGCAAACCCATGGGACTACCTCTTTATTAATAAAAAATAGACACTATGTAACTTTATTGCATTGAAAAAAAACTATGCTATGTACCCCCTTCCTTTTTCAGGGGATTATCTCGAAAAAAGGATTAATATTTATTCTATCCTATTAGTAATAATGGAAGAGTTCGGTTCGTAGGAAAAAAGAGAAGCAGATCTATTCTATACTCGATAAGTACCAATACGCAATGGGGGCGGATTCCCTTTTCTATGAGCAAATCCATCCATATTTGGTCATCATTCAAAAGACCTATTCGTAAGAATTTTCCTTTATTTTATGAACTTAGTCAATCGATGTAGAAACTAAGATAACGGCCAATATTATTAAGACAAGAAGCCCATTATTACGCTTCCACATCAAAGTGAACTAGAGTACTTAATTCTTTTCATTTTATGCCTATTGGTGTTCCAAAAGTACCTTATCGAAGTCCCGGGGACAAGCATCCATCTTGGGTTGACATATAGTGCGACTTGTCAGATCTATTGGGTCATATGGGATTTCCCCATTCTCTCCCCCGATCGAGATATCCTCTGTTTCGCCCAAAAAATTTGATTGAATGATCAAAAATTTGTAGCGTGAAATGCAATGAAGTGGAATTAGATCTATTTCGTGAGGAGGTATCCAGCTTAATATTAGCATAGCAATAAATCAATTTTATGGTCGTCTTGGCTGGACCAATAAAATGAGGTATCCAGGCTCCGTTTAGCAAAACCCAATTGGTAATATATCCATGATTATTACTTATACCATAAACGATTCCATTTAGAACTTTATTCGAAATAGGAGTGATCTCAAACTGTTAATCAACGGAATAATAAATATGATGAATACGTCAAATATTGGGCGGAAGACATGAAAGAAATGAATTAAAGGGCAAAGTCATAGCAAAAAAGAGACGTGGTATTGGGGTCATTTGTCCTATATGTGCAAATCAAAATCGGGCGGATCCTTACTCGGAGTAGAGCATAAACCTAAAAAAATTGAAGAAGCCCATTCAATTCAGGAACAAGAAAATGGCATCGTGATTTTTGGATTGGATCGCGATGAAAAAATACATCAATGAAAAGTTAGTTCGATAAGTCGATAAGTTTAGTGAATTGCTTTTTTATATTTTATATTAGATTATATTAGAATATTATAGGTATAGGAAAACCGGCTAAACTCATCGTTCTTGAAAAATGGAAGAAAGGACCCCTCGATAGAAGGAGCCCACTAGGAAAAAAGAAAGGAAAAGGGCTGGGAGCTACACATTGATTTTTTGTTTCGCAAGTTTTGTTGAACCGTATGCATCAAAAGATGCCTGTACGGCTCCGAAGGGATACAGTTTTATCCTAATCAACCGACTTTATCGAGAAAGATTACTTTTTTTAGGTCAAATGGTTGAGAGTGATATCTCGAATCAACTTATTGGTATTATGGTATATCTCAGTATAGAGAACGAGACCAAGGATTTGTATTTATTTATCAACTCTCCTGGCGGATGGGTAATACCCGGAATAGCAATTTATGATACTATGCAATTTGTGCGACCGGATGTACAGACAATATGCATGGGATTGGCCGCCTCCATGGGGTCTTTCCTCCTGGCCGCAGGAGCAAGTACCAAACGTCTAGCATTCCCTCACGCTTGGCGCCAATGAGTTTTTATTTGAGAGAAAAAAGAAGACTATGCCTTCGCCATATGAATTTTTAAGATTAAGTAATAATAGCATGGCACTTCGAATTCGATATGAAAATTGTTAGTGTTTTTTTTTTCAAAATATTTGATTATGTATCGAAGCAGTAGTATGAGATAAAGGAGGGGTATTCCGAGTTTATCTTACCTATCGTAGGCCTATTGCGGCGTCACAAACTTTTTTCACGCCGGAAGGTTATTAACAATATTTATGGTATGAAAGAGTACGAAAATAAAAAAAAAAGAAGATTTTTTTTTTATTTGAAAAAAAAAAAATAAAGACACTTTGGGATTGCTGAATCACAAACGAAATAAATATATAAAGCAACGGAGCCATCATAGTATTTTTGAACTAAAAAAAAAAGGGTGGTAATTGGATCATTTACCGATCTGGGTATAATAGAACCCCATATTTTCTCCTTGTTTGATGAAAGGTACAAAGCAAATTCCATTAATTCCATTGACGAGCCGTATGCAATGCGAAAAAAATGCCCGTACGGTTGTTCAATTCTATCTTTTTCTTTATCTCTTCCCCTCGCCTAATCGTGCGAGATAGAGGAACTTTTTTTTTAGGTTAGAATATATCATCAGGGTCATGATCCATCAACCTATTGGCGCTTTTTATGGGGCACAAACGGGAGAATTTATCCTGGATACGGAAGAACTACTGAAACTGCGCGAAATCCTTACAATGGTTTATGTACAAAGATCGGGCAAGCCCTTATGGGTTGTATCCGAAGACATGGAAAGGGATACTTTTATGTCAGCAACAGAAGCCCAAGCTCATGGAATTGTTGATCTTGTAGCGGTTGGATAAAACATAGCAGTGCCTCCTTAAGGGTTTAATAGAATATTAAACTAAACAGAAGAAATTCATAATCATCCGGTTAGGATCGATCTAAACCAGCCCATAATGGATAATTCAGAATGCCAACTATTAAACAACTTATTAGAAACCCAAGACAGCCAATCAAAAACCTTACAAAATCCCCCGCTCTTGGGGGATGCCCTCAGCGCCGAGGAACATGTACAAGGGTGTATGTGCGACTCGTTTCAACCATGGGCTGAGACAAAACAAAAGAAAGAAAACAATTTTTTATTTTTTAAGTATCAATGATCAGTACCAGTGAATCGGATAGAATGGAAGAAGAAGAACTGCATTCACTAGCTAAAAAAAAGATATCTATCATATCTTTCTATTGTGTATGAAATTTATGGTTTCCACCGGCGCAAATTCAACCGCCTCAAATTGCAATTTAAGGTGAGAAAGAATTCCCCATTGGTAACAAATAGTTATCCATTAAGCGGGGGAAATACTATAAAAAAAAGCGGAAAGATTATCTTTCTACTCTTGCAAGAACGGACTAACAGGGTCAGCTACCCCACCAATCTTCATAATTAAATACCGTTACTGTATAAGGTCTATCTCGTTATGAAAGACCTATTACTAGAAAATTCATGGGTAGAGCCGAAGAGTGGTAACTGTACAAGTTACCAATCGAATTGATTAAATGAAGGAAGTGGCTCCGGTGTATAGAGAGGGCCTCACCGTTTAAGAAGTAATCATAGAGACGACGGAACCCACAATTTCTTTATCTATTTACTACTTTATTTTTTTTACTATTTTATTTCCAATGCCTCGAAAAAAGGTAAAAGCGTGGTCGGGAAGGTTAGAGTAGCAAAAGCCATTGGAATTTTGATTTTATAAATTGGAAGAGTCCGTTTTGTTATTAATAGACTAGGAAGGGGGAAAAGAATAACTGAAAGAAAGGAAATCGATTAGTTATTCATCAAAGTTTCATTTATTCAATGACCAGAATTAGACGAGGATATATAGCTCGGAGACGTAGAACAAAAATGCGTTTATTTGCATCAAGCTTTCGCGGGGCTCATTCAAGACTTAGTCGAACAATTACTCAACAGAAAATAAGAGCTTTGGTTTCGGCTCATCGTGATAGAGATAGGAAAAAAAGGGATTTTCGTCGTTTGTGGATCACTCGAATAAATGCAGTAATTCGCGGAAACAGGGTATCCTATATTTATAGTAGATTAATAAGCAATCTGTATAAGGCGCAGTTGGTTCTTAATCGTAAGATACTTGCACAAATAGCTATATCAAATAGGAATTGTCTTTATATGATTTCCAATGAGATTATAAAATAAGGAAATTGGAAGGAATCCATTAGAATTTTTAAACGGAGTTCTCTGGAGAATGAACTCCGGGAAGGTAGAGTAGAAATAATATGATAAAGTCGTCAAAATGAGCGAACACGCTCAATAAAAAAAGATTGATTTTATTCTTCTTCCCCAATTCTTTTTTTTTCTTACGACACAACAGCTTCTCGGATTTTTTGAACAAAACGTCCATCTGGGTTTGAGTTCGGATTGGAATTTTGATTTAATTGAAGAGTAAGCCTATTTTTTTCTGGTTCGAAGACCTGGAGTTCTAGTGGTCGACCCACTTCTTTCAAATTGTTTCTCATTATTAATAAAAGGTAACGAAGATAAAATACGAGCTTGTTTTATAGCAATAGTAATTAATCGTTGTTCTTTTAAGGTCAATCTATTCACCCGTCTAGATAATATTTTTCCTTGTTCACTAAGAAATCGACTAATTAAAGTCATGTTTCTATAATCAATCCGATCCCCCGATTGGATCGGGGGCAAACGCCTACGAAAAGATCGCTTGGATTTAAGAAAGAGTCGCTTGGTTTTATCCATAATTTGTTTATTCCTTATCCCTAAAATCCCATTTCGATGAAATAAAAAAATGATTTATAGAATCAATTAGAGGATTTGGTTTGTCTATATTTATTTATTTGTTTCTATTTAAATATATGAAATAATATAGATATATATCTATATTATTTTTTCATGTTCCTTGCAAGGGTGACACACAAGCACGCGGTTCGACTCTATCTATTTTTTTATCTCCCCATGAAGTGTATGTTTGTAACAATAGGGACAGAATTTTCTCAATTCCAATCGACTAGGTGTATTGTGTCGATTCTTTTGAGTAATATATCTGGAAATACCCCTTGATTCCTTATTAACACCGTTTCGAACACAACTAGTACATTCCAAAATAACCCTTACTCGGACATCTTTACCCTTGGCCATGAACCTCCTTGGGGTTTTTGATTCATCCAACTTTTCTATTTTCCGACCCGAAACGAATAAGAAACAAGGGACAAAAAAATAGAAGTTGTTAACCACTCAAAATCCAATTCTGAAATAAAGATTTTATTGCAATCAATATAGTAAATATATAGGAAATAATAAGTAATACAAAAATTTCTAACTATATTGCTAATCACAGTACAGTATTTCATTTAAGTATCGTGTAGTGTAGGCTACTCTTACCCTAGCCACATTTCCATTTCCGTTTTCCTTTCACTGTCTATTTTCTTTTAACTGGATAATTAATTTAATTGGAGCCTGAACCCGAGTTTCGCTGAAGTTGAAACCACATTTTTATTTCGCTTTCATCCTTTATTCTATCTATCTAATTGTAAAAAAAAAAATAAAAGAGGGGAAAGAGAGATTAGTCACAAATACACAAATATTGGATTCTAGCTCTAATCTTCTTCACCCCGTTCGCGTTCAATAACTAGAATGAAAAAAAAGGAAATGTCAATGCGTCCGGGAATAAACGGTTGATTTCTATCAATAACCCTGCTAAAGACCCGAACCAGAGAGTACTTAGTACCGGTGCCACGGAAAGATATGTTTTTAGATCTCGCATTGAAAATCCTCCTTCTTTTTTGTTTTTGTATTCCCTATTGGAATATATTATGGTAAGAGATGTATATGTAGTTAAAGGCCACTTGTATTTGTGCGCGGAATCCTTAATTCAAATTGAAATGCGAAATGATTCGGTAGATAAGATTTTATTTTCTTTTTTTTTTTTTTTAAGCAGAAAAATGGGCCGCTTTACGCCTGAGAATTCCCAAGAAAAATACTAATTTATTATTATTATATGTTATATGATATGAGCCCAAAAACAAGAAAAGGCAAGATCCATTTTGCATATCAATAGAGGGAATAAAAAAATAAGGATGTGGAAAACAAGACGGGGATTCTTTACAATGATACTGTAGACCCATTGAAAGGGATGTAGCGCAGCTTGGTAGCGCGTTTGTTTTGGGTACAAAATGTCACGGGTTCAAATCCTGTCATCCCTACCAATTACCGCTCAGAGCAGGAGGAACACAAGATCCGTTTTTTTTTTAGATCGGTTTCTAATTTTGACATACAAAATCTTCCATTTTATTATATATGATAGTATACACATACAAGAATTGTTGGGGTAAAAAAAATCGACTTATTACTTATTTCCAGTCTTTTCCGTTGTGATAAGAAAGCGCTCTTAGTTCAGTTCGGTAGAACGTGGGTCTCCAAAACCCAATGTCGTAGGTTCAAATCCTACAGAGCGTGATTCCGCTCTTGTTGTCTTAGTCTTAGATCGAAAATCACACACGCTGAACTGAAATCATTGAACAGCAATCTGAATTTGACCCTGCCCTAACCTCCCCCTCGGATTAAATTAAAGAAAGGAGGGGGTCAGTTAAAAAAAGAGATGTTAATTAATCAAAGGTCCAACTGATCACCACGTCTGTATTGTAAATATGCGGTTACGAATAATCCAGCCAAAGTAATAGGAATTAGACCTAAGACGATTCCAAATAGAAAGACTTCAATCATTTGAATTTTAGTTTTTTTTTGAAAGGTTAAAAAGAGGGGTAATATCTATCCCTAAATATTAATCCGTCTTGCCTAGGAATCTCAATAACCAATAATTCGGAATTAACGTGGTGCGGCAAGGAACTAGACAATATGTGGAATACCACAGAAAGATTTCTTTTTATGAATTATTCATTCAATTAATTTCAAATAAGTCCTATCTTACTCAGACCAAGAAATAGAGCCGAGGTTATAGTTAAAGCCGCTAGTAGAAAACCAAAATAACTAGTTATAGTAGGCATGACGGAGCTAAAGGAAATATGTTCTTTTTATACATATGTTTATAAAGCACTTCCCTAAGTTTCAACTTTTGAACGATACGAGGATAAGCAAAAATACCCTACCAATTGAAAGAATACCTTCAATTGCAAGTTTTTGATTCTTCAAGTATTCTAGAAGGTACTAACAAAAATGAGTGACAGGGATAGAAAAAGAAAAATCAATTCATCGTCTTTTACACCGACCCATCCCACGATTCCGAATCAACGGATTGAGTGGGCAACTCTTGAGTC